CTTCTGTGTAATACTAATCGCTAAGGCCTCATTGGTAAGTGCTACAAGATCTCGTGCATTGGAACCCATGGTTATGGACCCGAATTCATTAGTATGGAACATTTTCTTTTCCAAGTGAAATCCCTTAGTATATGAAAGATTGAAAAAGTGCTTTCGTTGTTGTGGAATAAGAAGCCTTCGTATCTTAATGCATGTATTTAATTTATTCGGAACTATTAGAGCGGGATCCACTTTTTGGGGAATATGAGTCGAAGCAATAACAAGAATATTTCTAGTGGAACATCTTTCACAATCCCTGGATAGATAGTTCACTAATAGACCGAGGGATAAGTAATTCGACTCATTCACATCCAGATCATGAATGTTTGGAATCCATATTATGCAAGGAGACATTGCTTTTGCTAATTCGAATTGAAGGGTGATAGAAAATCGGTCTATTTCCGGCATCATATCCATATTTAGCGCATTCATCAGAGTTAGCAGCTCCGTATCGAGGTCAAGATCGATATCGTCACTAGCATCACTCTCGTCACTATCATCAATAGTGTCACTATCATCAATATCGATATCATCAATAAGAAAACCTTTAGGCTTGTTATCCAGGAACTTGTTCAGAAATACCAAAGGAACATAGGAGTTTGTCGCTAGGTATTTGACCAAATAGGAGCGTCCAGTTCCTATAGAACCTATCACTAAAATACCCCTAGAGGGGGATAGGGCTAAGCGGAGCGAAAAGGGTTTTTCATGAGACGGGAAATGAAAACTATTAGCCCCACACGAGGTTTGTGAATAAGTGATTGTCTGATAATGAGCAAGGAATATCCGTCTTTCTGCTAAACAGGATGTATTGAACTCATAATTCATTAGACACTTTTTATGAATGTCAACTAAATATCGTAAGTAAATTGCTCCCGGGTGTTCAATCATTTGATAACCAGAGTCGTTCTTTGATAAATGATCACTAGATAAATAATCACTATGAGTCAGACTCAATAGAATTTGATCAATCCCTTTTTCTGTCGTTAAGGTGGAGAACTGAACCAAAAATTCTCTTTCTTCATCATCAATCGAATCACTGTTCGCAACCCAGGATTCCATTTTATCATCAATCCAATCACTGTTCACGTTTTTTCTTTTTCTTATCAATGAATAGATCTCTTTACTTGTATGACTTAGATGTCTCGTATTTCTTGAAAAAGTGATTCGATTGGTGGGATTTGGTATGATACTTATGAGATCGATGAAATTGATATTCAAATATTTCTTCTTAGAACGGATTGATTTGACCCCATAAGCGGGATCACCACCCAATAGCATGTTGCCGCCAGAAACAGAACCCCGGATTTCTTCTAGAGAATCTCCTAATTGTTCCAGAGCAACTAGAAAGAGATTCTTTAACCAGAAAGAATTCAGTTCAGATGTAGGATACCTATCCAGAAGTTTTCGCAACTCAATCATGTATGGTGGAATCATCAAAGATTTGACCTTTTCGAACTCTGTCTGTAACTCACTAGAGGCTCGGGAAACAAAGAGAAGATGTGTACGAACGAGATATCCAACAACAAGAAGAAGGAAAAGGATTGAATAGAGGAACTCATGAACCTTTGGCAATCTCAGATGTGTCGATATCAATGGTGACTCATTATTTCGATGAATAATTTCTTCGAACATAAGAAAATTATGTAAACACTTTCTCGAAATTTCGCTTATCAGATTCCATTGTGGAAGACACCCTTTTTTCTGAAGAATTCGCCATGATATATCTGATCCATACATAATATCATGAAAAATGGATACAAATTTTGGACTGTTACTTAGTATGGACAATAGGTCTGAAAAAGTATCTAAAAATAAAAAATTTAGATATTTGTACCCTGCCGAAGTAAGGAACCATGGCATATATGTTTGGAATAGATTCCATTTTGAGAGAGTTGAAAAAGCACTATCTCGTTGAAAGGTTCTATACATCTGCCCTTTCTCAAGGCATTTCTTTAGACAAAGACTCCGTTTTTTCCTATTTTCGGATGGTAAATCTTTCTCAGAACATGGAGTGTGAATCAAACGCATGTTTGAATTGAAATTGAGATACTGATGCAAGTTCTTCCCTTCTGAATCAGATAGATTCAGATCTGAAAGAGGTTGACAATAAGTTCTTTCAAAATGGACTATTTCTCCCTCTGTTAGAGGTGTTCCCGAAATGTCTGCGATCGAATAAAAAGCTCTACGAACGAATGGATCGGATCGAGTTGCAAAATGGAAATATTTGTACAAGTTATACGTTTCGTCACCACTTTGTGGAAAATCCTTAGGTATGAATATGTTAGATACCTGTGACTCGATTGGTGAAATAGTAGCTCTCTCCAAAAAAGCATGTTTTTTTTTACCGCCGCACAAATCAAATATTTTGTTGCGAATGAACAAGATATTGAGGAATTGTCCATACGTAAAATCATAATTATTGATACGGGCCTTTTCCACATAAAAGGGGAATCTTTTGTTA